CGGCCGAGGACCAGGAAACCACTCGACCCCGTACATCTGTAACCGTGACAATGGTATTATTGAAACTTGCTTGAACATGAATAACTCCCTTTGGTATTCTACGCGCACTCTTGCGTGAGCCAATACGTCCATTCCTACGTGAACCAATTCTCGGTATAGCTTTTGCCATATTTTAGCATCTCATAAATATGAGTCCGAAATATATGGATATATCCATTTTATGTCAAAAAATATTTCTGTACATTGAGCCCTTTAGCGAGTCTAATTATCCTTGTCTTTGTTTATGCCTCGGGTTGGCACAAATTACTATAATGCGACCCCGCCTACGAATTAAGCGACATTTTTCACAAATTTTACGAATGGAAGCCCTTATTTTCATATTTTTCATTCCTTAATCTTAATTTTGAATCTACTTCTTGTTCTTGGTGGAAAATGAGTTTCTTGGGATTTTTTATCTTGAATCGTATTGAATAAAAACCACCTAATCTTTCAAATCTTTGTTTCGGAGTCGATAAATTATACGTCCTCTTGTTGAATCATACCGACTTACTTCAATTTTGACTTTATCTCCTGGCAATATCCTTATAAAACTACGCCGGATCTTTCCTGAAACATAACCTAGAATCAGATCTTCATTATCTAACCGGACCCGGAACATGCCATTGGGAAGTGATTCAGTAATTAAACCTTCATGAATCCATTTTTGTTCTTTCATGCCAGGTAAATCCCCCTTGAAGTATCAACTAATGGACGAGAAACGATATTAGACAACTCACCCCTTTTCTTTTGTTTTTCACAACTATAAAGAGGTTTCAGATTCCATTTGGCTATTAAAAGGATTACCATATATAACACAACAATTCTCCGCCGATTCTTTCTAGTCGAGCTTCTCGGTCTGTCATTATACCTTGAGAAGTAGAAAGAATTACAATTCCCATCCCACCTAAAATTCTAGGAATTCGTTGAGAGTTAGAATAGATTCGTAGACCGGGTCGACTGATCCGTTTTAAATTTAAAAAATTTCTATAGGGTCTTTTCCTATCCCTTCTATGTCGCAGGGTTAAAACCAAAAAAGATTTGTTTTTTTCTCGATGTTTTCTGACGTTTTCGATAAAACCTTCTCGGAAAAGTATTTTAACAATATTTTCGGTAATATTAGTAGATGCTATGTGAACAACTCTTTTTCTATTCATATCAGCATTTCGTATAGAGGTTATTATCTCAGCAATAGTGTCCCTACCCATGATGAACTAAAATTAGTGGTGCCTCTAAATTGGATATAATCAACATGTTTTTTATTTTTTTTTTTTTAATGGTTTATGAATATTAATTTTGAAAGATATATGCGTGAAACACAATTTAGAAATGAATCTACTTCATTAATTTATTTCTTTCAAATACCCCTAAAGATTTCACGATCTCGTATTATTTTATAATACCTCGGGAGCTAATGAGACTATTTTAGTAAAATTTAATTGTCTCAATTCCCGAGGGATTGCACCAAAAATTCTAGTTCCTTTTGGATTTCCTTCTTGATCAATCACAACTGCGGCATTGTCATCATATCGTATTACGATACCGCTGTCACGTTTAAGTTCTTTACAGGTCCGAACAATTACAGCTCTAACTACTTCTGATTTTTCTAGAGACATGTTTGGTAATGCTTCTTTGATCACAGCAACAATAACGTCACCAATATGAGCATATCGACGATTGCTAGCTCCTATGATTCGAATACACATCAATTCTCGAGCCCCGCTGTTATCCGCTACATTTAAATAGGTCTGAGGTTGAATCATATTAATCTTTTAGTCTATTCTTCCACTGCAAAGGATCAAAAAAATAAAAGAAATATTGTTTGTCCAAAAAAATAAACCTTCGGCCTTTTTTCATCTCCAAGACCCATTTATGTTGGTTCTACATTTTTATCCCGAACTAATAAATTGAGCTCGTATAGGCATTTTGGATGCTGCTATTAAAATAGCCCTTTTAGCTATATTTTCGGTTACTCCACCCATTTCATATAGTATTCGCCCCGGTTTAACAACCGCTACCCAATATTCAGGAGAGCCTTTCCCCGAACCCATACGTGTTTCAGCAGGTCTTACTGTAACTGGCTTGTCGGGAAATATACGGACCCATATTTTTCCACCACGGCGTGCATTTCGTGTTATTGCTCGTCGACCTGCTTCGATTTGTCTAGATGTGATCCAAGCAGGTTCAAGTGCCTGAAGAGCGTATTTACCGAAACAAATATGATTACCTCGATAAGATATTCCCGTCATTCTTCCTCTATGTTGTTTACGGAATCTAGTTCTTTTGGGGTTATAGTTGATGGTTGTTTCAATTCCATCTCTACTACAGAACTGGACGTGAGAGTTTCTTCTCATCCAGCTCCTCGCGAATAAAAGGACTCAAAATTTAATTTCAATTAATTTGAATAGATATTTAAATTCTTATAAAATTTTTTTTTATAAAAAAGAGTTTCTTTTTTATAACG